CTTTGTTTGATCCCTATTTTTTTTTATTCTTCATTACAGATTTATTATCGTTATCGTTTCTTTCATCTATCGGGTCCTCCCGGGTAGGCGCGAATTCTCCCAATTTGTGACCTTTCATAGAATCTGTTATATAAATAGGTATATGTTCCTTTCCATTATGAATACCGATTGTATGGCCAACCATTGAGGGTATAATAGTTGATGCCCGAGACCAAGTGACTATTAGTTCTCTCTCCTCCCCCTTTTTGATTTTTTCAAATGTTTCCGATAAATGCTTAGCTACAAATCTTTTCTTTACTACAATTCTTTCTTTGACAATTCTTTCTTTGACAATCCTTTTTTTGACAATCCTTTTTTTGACAATCCTTTTTTTTTCACCTATCACAGCTGATTACTCCTTTTTTTGCATGGAAAAGATTCATTGTCATTCTATGTCCAATAGAATGATCTAAGTATCGAGGTCAGAATCAATACAATAATTCGGAATGGAAAAAAGACAAAATACTTTCTTTAGCTAGATAAGGGGCGGATGTAGCCAAGTGGATCAAGGCAGTGGATTGTGGATCCACCATGCGCGGGTTCAATTCCCGTCGTTCGCCCATCCCATTATTTCGAATTCCAAAAATTCGATTTGGAATATTCCTATTTACGGCGACGAAGAATCAAGCTATCACTATATTTTCTCCTTTTCCTACTTCTTCTTCCAAGCGCAGGATAACCCCAAGGAGTTGCGGGTTTTTTTCTACCAATTGGGGCTTTTCCTTCACCGCCCCCGTGTGGATGGTCCACAGGGTTCATAACTACTCCTCTTACCACAGGACGCTTACCTAGCCAACACTTCGATCCAGCTCTACCCAAACTCTTGAGCTTCGCCCCAACATTACCCACTTGTCCGATTGTTGCTAAGCAGTTTTGGGATATCAAACGAACCTCCCCAGATGGTAATCTTAATGTGGCTGATTTACCCTCTTTTGCAATCAGTCTCGCTACAGCACCTGCTGCTCTAGCTAATTGTCCGCCTTTTCCATGTGTGAATTCTATGTTATGTATGGCCGTGCCTAAAGGCATATCGGTTGAAGTAGATTCTTCTTTTTTATCAAAAAAACCCCTTCCCAAACTGTACAAGCTTCTTACAAAGCATACGGCTTTCTAGATGTATATGATGATATAGAAAAAAATAGATCTTTTCATCGTATAATGAAGTATCACATGAGTGGATATAGAGGAATCCGAATCTGATGAATCATTCATGTTATCATCTTCTACACCCTAGGTCTCTCCGTTCCGTCATCTGGCTTATGTTTCTCATGTAGCATTCAGACCGAATGACTCTATCAAATTACGTCGATACTTCCACATATTACGGGTAACGTAGGAGACATCTCTTCGGTGGATCTTCATTACCACTGCTTAGCTTTCAATTCGCCTCTGACCATCAAATGAAATGTGAATAACCCTCCTCTCTTTGAAAGAAGGTGCGCTTCCAGTTCTGTGCGTGCTTCAAACAGTTTTCTCCATATTACCATATCTCGAGAGTCAATAATTTTCTATGAGAAACTACTGAACTCAATCACTTGCTGCCGTTACTCAACAGTTTTCTGTTGAGGTCTATTCCATAGAGGTACTCCAATTGGATCAGTGATCGATTTATAGGTTTTGTCGTAAACCTAATTGGTTACTTCCAATTACGTAAATCAATAGTTCAAACCGCACTCAAAGGTAGGGCATTTCCCATTGATATAAAAGCTTCTGTACCAGAAGCAATGGTATCTCCAATTCTAGCTCCTCTGGGATGTAAAATATATCTCTTCTCACCATCCCCGTAGTGTATAAGACAAATGTATGCATTTCGATTAGGGTCGTATTCTATGGTTACGATTCTACCAGATATGCTTTTTTGATTCCGTCGAAAATCGATTCGACGGTATAAGCGCTTATGACCCCCCCCTCTATGCCTTACGGTAATGATTCCTCTGGCATTACGACCTTTACTACAATGATGTCGTCCATAGATCAATTTATTTCGTGGATTGGATTTCATTTGACTGTCTACGGCTCCTTTGCGTGTGCTCGTACTTGAGATTTTGTATAAATGGATCGCCATGTTATTAAGTATTTTTCTTGAAGTTCTTTTCTCTAGAAGAGGTGGAATAGAATAACCCGGTGCAAGCGGAATGATCATACGCCTCTAATGCATTGTATGTCCCATAATAAGTGCCCCTCTTTCGGGGTAGAAGATGACTATTCATAGCTATTACCTTAACAAGAAGAGTTCGACCCAATCCTTGATTTCTGTCTTTGTTGATCCTGATTCGACATTAGAAGTATACAAGGTCTTCAAGTTCAATTTGTCATTGTTGAACAAATGCTTATCTACTTCTCCTTCCTCTCGGTATCTTTCTGAGAATTTCTTCTTTATATTTGACGAGAGTCAAAATAGTCAAATTCTTGATCCTCTCAAAAATCCATTATTGTCTAAGAAATATCGACATTCCCATTTTCCAGATTGTTCAAAATCTTCTATGTGGATCTAAGAATCTCATATCAATAGAAACCATCTTCTCATCCGTAGGACTCCAAGTACCCGAATCAATCAAAGATTCGATTCGATCGAAACTCTCCATTGGTAAATGAAATGCACAATGTTGACAAATATATTTGTTTTTTTGCGCATATTTTTTGTAAATGGATGTCTCACAATTTTCACAATAAGTCTGTAAATGAGCGTATGGCCCAAATACATCGTCTTGATTTTGATATTTAATGAAAGATTGATTCTTCCCGAAGACTTTTTCCTGTAACTACTGCATATTTGATTCCATCCATAAATCCATTTTCTTACCTATGAGTTTCAGTATCGATCAGAATCCTAGTTCTTACTCTTCCTATGTTATGGTATGAATATACTATACCAATTAATTCGTTATGTATGGATGAGGAGATCCCATTGATAGAGAGCCAATTCCGATAGACTTTTTGAACGTTCCCATTAGCGTGCATCCAGTAGGAATTGAACCTACGAATTTGCCAATTATGAGTTGGGCGCTTTAACCATTCAGCCATGGATGCTTAACATAATAGGTATATTAAGATTATTGATCATAATCTCAACATTGGATCAAGAACGGGGTCAGAGAGAGCTAATTCGTCTAAAGCCATCGAACCGGCCCAACCAGCAACTAGAGTTGCTTTCATTATATAAAAAGAATAAAAAGAAAGCAATCGACCGCGATCATTCAATACGACAGTATGAACACGATACCAAGGTAAACCCATGGAAATATCCCTTTATCAAAGAGAAATAGAAACTATGTCACTTTATTTTATCAAAATTCAGAAGACTCTATAATGGGTACCTAAACTTTTGATACTGTGTACCTAAACTTTTTTTCAGTAGATTCTGTGGGTTCATTTTGATTTCATCTCATTGAAAATCAAAATAAGGGAACAACTCTGTTCGTAAGAACAAAGAGAAGCAGATCTATTCTATACCCGATAAGTACCAATACGCAACGGGAAGATTGCATTATTGGAGAATAAATGGATACTTTTTGATCATTCGAATGATCAATCAATCCCTTCGTTACAGTTTTTTTGAATCGACAAGAAATCATGGATTTTCACCTTTCCTTATTGAAGTGAATAAAGGATATGCATTTTTTGGTTCCATTTTTGGAATATTAGGAATACCAAAAGTATCTTTTCAACGTCCTAGAACCGAACCGAAAAGCTTGGCTTGACATATAGTGCGACTTGTCAAATATATTGGGTCATATGGGATTTACCCCTTCTCTTCCCCGATCGAGATATCTTCTGTTTCGCCGAAGAGATATTGTATTGAGTAAACCATCATTCATTCGGAGCACGAAGTAAAATTTCAATATGAACTTTTTTTTCGAAAATAGCTAATTCGTTAAGTTAATAGGACAAGGAAAATCCATTAATAGGAGAGAAAATCCATTAATAAAATCAATTCAAAAAAAGGATTTTCACAAGTTCTACAAAGAACTTTACTTTATTATTATCTTATTTTTCACTCAATAACATATGAAAAAAACTCGCATAAGAAATTGTAGAAACGATCTCCACGGTGTCGTCAAAAATTTGTTAACAGATGTCGTATTTTTTTTAACTGGTGTCGTATTTGTTGTAGTAGCGATTCGTGTCCATAATCGAAATACCCATATAGGAGAAAGACAAAATATCTATTTGACGGAGTTTCTTCCTATTAATAATGAGGATCTTACATATCAAAAATTCCTCAATGGTCAAAAAAAACCTTTTTTTTGACTATTTATGCAAGGGTATCTTACATAAAGATACCTCAGGATCAGGAAAGTGGTGACACATTGTATAAATCTTTCATGTATAAAATAGATAAATTCTATCAAAAAATCTACATGAAATTCTATATATCTTTCATTTTTCCAAGAACTCTTTATCGAATGAAATCCCATCGAGAATTCTCTAAATTTTTCATTTGTCCAATTCCATTTCATCCAATTCAATTGGATCCAATTAAAGTAGATTATAGTTCTTTCATTTCAAAAAGAAAATTCAAATCGATCCAGAATTCTATAGAGCTAGTTCCTCGATCAAGTACCTTTTCAGATGGAAGACGGACCTGGGAGATCTTTTTTGGAAATCTATGATTTTTTGGAAATCTATGACTATGAATTGATCGGATTCAAAAGTAAAAAACTTTTGTCAATATATCACAAACATGGAGTGTGAATCAAATCCATGTTCTGAGAAATCTTTCCCATCCGGAAAGAAGGAAAATGGAGTCTTTTTCGTTTTCGAAGGAAAAAGAAATAAATTCGTAAACGTAACATGAAGATAATAGAAGAAAGCAATCTTATTTCTTTAATCATTTTCGAAGGAGATATTCAAGATCGTAATTATTATTACCAATACAAAATTTATAAAAGATTTCTGCTAATGACATTGGATACGATGGGGTTCGAACTTAGAAATCCTTTCCAACATTTATTCCTGCTTGATATTCCCAAACTTGGTATCCAAAATTGAGGATATATTGGATATACCGTGGGTAATTCTTGAAAACATTCTTGACTCTGATAAGTGAGAAAATCTTTTTGAAATGAACTCTGATATGATAAATAATAAGATTTCGAGTATTTTTATATCCCTAAAACTAATAAATAAGACTCATCTGTCTGGAAAAAAGAATGATTCTTTCTTTTAATGGGTCT